ATGTATCATATACATTCTTTGAAATACAAAAATCAAATAATTCTCTATGGTGGAACAAAAGATCTCCGATTTCCCACTCGAATAAATTCTTCTTTTTGGTTTCCAAAGAAATGTTGTTATGCTGCCTTGAACGGTGCACTAATCCTTTGAATCCGGTACCAACGGGTATCATTCCCCCTAGAACAACGTTCTCTTTCAAACCTTTCAACCAATCGATACGACCACGCAGAGCGGCTTTTGCTAAAACTCGAGCAGTTTCTTGAAAACTCGCTTCAGATATGAAACTTTGAGTATTTAGAGATGCTTTCGTTATTCCCAATAATATGGCTCGGTAACAAATCGCTTCTTCCAAAGCACGCCCCGTTCGTTCCGCTCGCAACAATCCAATTAGTTCTCCAGGTAAAAAAACATTAGACATTCCATCTTCTGAAACTAACACTTTTGATGTTATTTGCCGTACAATAATTTCGATATGTCTATTATGGATCTGCACACCCTGGGATCGATAAACCTTTTGGATCTTATTAACTAAAGAGATACGACTTTGCGCTATAGTTAGCTCAGCACCAATTAAGAATCCCCACGGAATTCCAAGAACTCTTGTTATCTCTTCGTTCCAACCATCAACTCTCTTTTCTAGGTTCATTGATATTGAATCAACCGAACGCACTTCTAACACCTGTTCCACTTTTGGAAGACCCTGAGTTATATCACCAGATCTCGATTTTTCATATATAAATGTAACTAATGTATCTCCTTCCGAAAGTATTTCTCCATAATGGCCATGAACAGTTGCTCCTGGAGTGGCCAAATAAGGCTTCGCTGATCTTATTACTACAGAGTCAATTTGAACAATTATAACTTGACCGGATTTTAGGTGTAGTCCATTTTTGGCTATACATACATTTTCACAAAAAAACTGCCCAAGGCTAATTATTGTGGATGTTTTTTCACAAAAATTTCTATCATAATTGGGATGGAGAAAATACCAATTCAAGTTGAATGGATTCAAAAAGATGTTACTGTATGGATCGGAATTAGAAATTCTCCCGTTTTCATCCATTAAATAATATTTAAGTACTTGAAAAGTCTGTTTGAAATTGTCAAGTTTCGAATATTTAGTTACCGAAATCGGATTATGAGTTTTTAAAAGGTAATAAAAATGCGCAATTTGAGAGGCTGTTCCTAAAGGGCCTAACGAATTCCTAATTGGAATTCGAGAATCTCTTTTAATTGATTCTTTTATCACATTGTAATATTTTATATTGTTCAATGGACCCATTTGAAAACAATTAGAAGATGACAAAATTATCAAAGATTGAGATTCCTTACTTCTATTCAACAACGTATGAATAGTTCCTTGATTTTGTCTAAGTGATTGTTGAATCCTTTCCTTGGAATAACTAGAATAAAATGGATTTGTACAATCTGACCTATTATCAGAGATCAATCCTGAACCTAAGGGATCATTCCTTTTCCTGATATACGAAATATGGGATTTTAATAAGTTGATTCTTAGGAAATTTCGAATCAGACCATTTGTATTTACTTCAACAAAGGAAGCGTAGGCTTCTTCGATAGAAGAACTTTTTTTGTCTTGGTCCCAGTTCAACACTAAACAAGTCCGAACTAATGGAATACTTGTTCCGGAAATTCCCCGAATTGGTTTGCCATTTCCATAAAGAATAGAATTTACAACTCTAAGTTCTAGATTATCCCGTTCCTGTAACGGATCCTGGGGAAAAAGTGTTTCTAAATTTATACCATTCGCTATTTCATATATGATTACGGGTCGAACCAAAACAAAATTTTTTTTCTTGGTAAGGGTGATCCATTGGACATAGATCCAATTTTTCAATTTTTTTGATTCTTTCATTTTTTTTTTAACCCTTCCGGGTGGTATCAAGATGCCACTGGGTCGGAATATCTTATCCATCTCTATAGGAAAATGGAGATCTCCAGAAAAGATTTTAAGTTCAATCTTTTTTTTTTTTCTCTCCACTCGGACCAATCCACCTACTTGGCTTCGTATATTTAAGGCGATTCGTGTATCTACTCCAATAATACTATTGTTCCGTACCATTATGGAAGAAGATTCAGGTAAAATATACACTTCCTCGGGAATGAAAAAAAATCGATCCACTTTCATTTGGTATTTTGGCTTAAATTCTTTGACTCCTCGATATTCAATCAAATCCTCTTTTTTGAGGATTGAATGTAACCCTATAGCCCCATATTTAGTAATTCCTGAACTCTTTCTTCTATATTGAGGATCATCAAAATAAGCAAAAAGACTATTTCTACGAAAAATACCATTTATCGGTATTTCAATCGAAATACTGGAACGATGCGTTAGTTCTTTTTCTCGTTCTTGAATCCATTGGAATGGAACGATGAATCTATTTCTTCGCCTCTTTGCCAATAAAAATAAATCATGGAGAATAGAAGGGAATATGAAATTCCCAGGAATACTACTTTCTTTTTTACCGGGAAGACCTGA